AATTGAGATTTCTATTAGATTTCTATTTTATTATTTTATAATTTTCTATATTAATTCTTAATTTAATCTATTATTTATTTCATATTCAATATTACTATCTATATAGACTATATTAATCGAATAGTAAATTAGTAAATCTAAATTGATAATTTCTTTAGTAAATGATCCAAAATGAATAGGTATGGAAGCTATAATTGTAAACCACGATCGAATCTATGGAAGCATTGGTTTATACATTTCTTTTAGTTTCGACTTTAGGGATAATTTTTTTCGCTATCTTTTTTCGAGAACCACCTAAAGTTCCAACTAAAAAAACAAAATGATTTTTCATTATTTCCATTGAAGTAATGAGCCCCAATATGAATATCGGGGCTCATTACTTCAACTAGTCCCCATGTTCTTCGAAGGGATCTCTTAATTTTTGAGAGGGTTGCCCAAAAGCGGTATATAAGGCATACCCAGTAAAGCTTACAAGTAAACCGGATATGGAGATGGCGACTAGGGTTGCTGTTTCCATTTTTTCGATAATTTCAAGATCACGATAATGTCGTTTATTTACAACTACAACGGAATAGTATACAAAGTCAACAGATTTCAACCCATGATGAAAGAGGATTTATGGCTACAAAAACCATTGAGAGTAGTTCTAGATCTGGGCCAAGACGAACTGGCGTAGGGAGTTTATTGAAACCATTGAATTCGGAATATGGAAAAGTAGCTCCAGGGTGGGGGACTACACCACTTATGGGAGTTGCAATGGCTCTATTTGCAATATTTCTATCTATTATTTTAGAAATTTATAATTCATCTGTTTTACTGGATGGAATTTTAATGAATTAGTTCATAAAAATTAGAAAAATTAGGAAGTCCTAGTTTTTCAATCAAAAAAGATTATTTTACTTATACTTACTTAATGCTTTAAATATTAAAATACTTAATAAAATACTTAAGAATTTAACTTAAGATTACTTAAGACTTGGATTTATAGACCATTCTGGTAGTTCGATCGTGAAATTTATTTGTTTCGATATTTCATTTCCGGAATATGAGCGTGTGACTTGTTATAATTGATCCTATTGATAATACAAAGAATGCATTTGTCATCTCTATCAAGATGATTCTACCGTCAGATATTTATTGTAGTCTCTGGAGCACGGACTATATAGAATAGATCAAGAAAAGAAATATTTGAACTATGATTCATACCTATTATTCAGACCTCGCAACCGGATTAAAAAAAAATGGAAAAAAGGTATTTTATTTTTATAAATCAAACAATTTTTTCTCCGAAAGAAACCTCTTTCTATAGATTTTTTTGAGTTATTACATTCATTGAAGAAATGATGATCAAATGGTTTTTACTCAGAAACCCTTTGAGTTTAGCTTTGGTTTTCTTAAATCATCGTGGTTCTAGTATGAATCTGAGGTTTAAATTGATTCATAGGGTCTCAACAAGAGAATTCCTATAAAAAAAAAAGATAGGGAAGAGAAGATTCAAGAAGCCTGTCACGATTAACATAAAAAAAGATGGATGAGCCAACTTGAGATTTTATTTCTTGGTATTATCATCACAAAGAAGAGATTCCGGATTTTTCTTACTTCGTATCTTTGGGTCAAATCGAGTCAAGCGGCTAAACCACAAGAAGTTTGAAACTCTATATAAAATATTCCATATCCGTTGAAACTAGTATTTGTGGATTTTGGCTTGAGCCGTACGAGATGAAATTCTCATATACGGCTCTCAGAGGGGGAGTCTTTCTTGGATTACCTATCTCAATAAAGTATATGATTGGTTCGAGGAACGTCTCGAGATTCAAGCGATTGCAGATGATATAACTAGTAAATATGTTCCTCCTCATGTCAACATATTTTATTGTCTAGGGGGGATTACGCTTACCTGTTTTTTAGTACAAGTAGCTACGGGTTTTGCTATGACCTTTTACTATCGTCCAACTGTTACAGAGGCTTTTTCTTCTGTTCAATACATAATGACTGAGGCCAACTTTGGTTGGTTAATTCGATCAGTTCATCGATGGTCAGCAAGTATGATGGTTCTAATGATGATCTTGCACGTATTTCGTGTGTATCTTACGGGTGGTTTTAAAAAACCCCGCGAATTAACTTGGGTTACCGGGGTGGTTCTGGCTGTATTGACCGCATCTTTTGGCGTAACTGGTTATTCCTTGCCTTGGGACCAAATTGGCTATTGGGCAGTAAAAATTGTAACAGGTGTGCCTGAAGCTATTCCTATAATAGGATCACCTTTGGTAGAATTATTACGTGGAAGTGCTAGTGTGGGCCAGTCCACTTTGACTCGTTTTTATAGTTTACATACTTTTGTATTACCTCTTCTTACTGCCGTATTTATGTTAATGCACTTTCCAATGATACGTAAGCAAGGTATTTCGGGTCCTTTATAGAAAAGGCAGATCATAGATATTTGTAATTTATCATATCGGGGAGGGACAAGAGTCTTTCATTGCTACAAATATGGATTGTTTAAAAATAAGGCATGTTATTTGGATACTTCTATTCAACTCTGAAGTATTTTTTATTTGATACGAATAGAATAGTTGAAGTATATTTTCCTAAAAAGAGGATGGATTATGGGAGTGTGTGACTTGAACTATTGATTGGCCCATGCAGATATATGATTTTATCCGCCACGTTGGAATTCACAACCCCATGTGTCTCCGCATCCAACCATCACATCACGTCAATCCCTTTATATAGCATAGGATAATAGGATAGGCCGGTTCGCTTGAGGAGAATATTTTCTATGATCATACCCGAATCTTGTCATGCATGAAAAGGCTCCGTAAGATCCCTATAATAAGTGATGTGGAATGATCCAATGTTCTATTTATTCACTTTGTTTGATTTTTATTTTTTTTTTTTTAGTAATTTTTCTTAAAATTAATTTGATACTATAATTGAATAGTAATCTTAGGAATTTTTTATAGTATGTAGATGCATTCATTTCCTCTGCATCAACCCTGATCTATGATACTATCGGAGTGAAAAAAGGGATCTAAGGAAGAACAGGGGCTAAGATTTTATTAGTAACAAGTAAAAATTTTGTATTTTTGTATGGAATACAATCAAGATATTCTGGGGATAAATACTAACCAAAAGACATGAGACAATCCAAAAAGCACTTGATCATGATCTAATTTGTAAGCCGACTTGGATATTGAGCATTTCCTTGTTGCCAGAACTGAATTCTTTGCAATGAATAATGAATCGTTGAAACTTGGGGAAATGTCATTTTATAAATCTTTTCTTACATAGAATCATTCTACATTATCTATGTAGATATGTATGAAATATAGATCTTCTATGGTTCTATGGACCTATTTATGTTCTATGAATCTATTTCTGTGATTCTTTTGATTCTTGCTCGAGCCGGATGATAAAAAATTATCATGTCCGGTTCCTTTGGGGGATGGATTCACAAGAATTCACCTATCCAAATAACAAAGAAACCTGATTTGAATGATCCTGTATTAAGAGCTAAATTGGCTAAAGGGATGGGACATAATTATTATGGAGAACCTGCATGGCCCAATGATCTTTTATATATTTTTCCAGTAGTAATTCTAGGCACTATTGCATGTAATGTGGGCTTAGCAGTTCTAGAGCCGTCAATGATCGGTGAACCGGCGGATCCATTTGCAACTCCGTTGGAAATATTACCCGAATGGTACTTCTTTCCCGTATTTCAAATACTTCGCACAGTACCCAATAAGTTATTGGGTGTTCTTTTAATGGTTTCAGTACCACTAGGATTATTGACAGTACCTTTTTTGGAGAATGTCAATAAATTCCAAAATCCATTTCGTCGTCCAGTAGCCACAACAGTCTTTTTGATCGGTACCGCAGTAGCTCTTTGGTTAGGGATTGGAGCAACTTTACCTATTGAGAAATCCTTAACTTTAGGTCTTTTTCAAATTGATTAAACCGTTAAATACCACAACATAGATATCTAAGGAAGATCCAGAAGGGGATCTTCCTTAGATACATCAATCTTTTTATGATCTATTCTGCAAATATATGGACTGTGTCGGAGATTCAAAACTTATTCTATTCTTTTTTATTTCTAAAAAAGAAAAAATGAAAAGAATCCAATGGATTTAAAATTCTAACTTTTTATTAAGTAAATTTCTTGCAAAATGCTTATGTACAGTGCTCAATATCTGTTTTACATCTTCTGTGCGAAAATATTCCATTTTCATAAGATCTTCTTGACTGTGACTCAAAAGGTCCAATAATGTATGTATATTGGATCTTTTGAGACAATTATAGGTCTTGGAAGACAATTCTGATTGGTCAATAAAAATACATGTCAAAGGAATTCCTTTTTTGTTTTTCTTGAGATTAGTAAATTTGTCTTGAAAGGAAAAAGGGGGTAGATTCCATCTGTTTTCATTTTCCTTGAAATTCATGTCCTCTTCCTCTGCATGTAGAAAAGGAATCAATAAATCAATCAAATTACGAGAAGCTTCATAAAGTGCTTCTTTAGGAGTTAAACTTCCATTCGTCCATATTTCTAGAAAGAGTATCTCTTGTTTTTCATTCCCATTCCCATAAGAATGAATACTATGATTCGCATTTCGAACAGGCATAGATACAATATCTATAGGATAACTTCCATCGTGAGAGTCATTTGTGGATTTCATACGATATCCGCGATCTCTCTTGATTTGTAATTCAATACACAAATCAATTGGTTCTGTCAGGTTAGCTATATGCTGTGTCGTGTCAACTATTTCTACAGAAGGTGGTGAGATGATATCTTGAGCTGTTATGTATTTGGGACCCCTGACGCAAATGGATGCGTTCCTAACTCCATAAAGATTACTTCTCAATACAATCTCTTTCAAATTGAGTAAAATCTCATGTACTGATTCTTCAATACCTGCTATCGTAGAATATTCATGCAGCACATTTTCAGATGTTGCACGTGTGATACATGTTCCTTCTATTTCTCCAAGTAAAGCCCTTCGTATGGCAATACCTATGGTATCGGCTTGACCTTTCATAAGCGGGGACAGAACGAAACGACCATAATAAAGACGCTTGCTGTCTACTCTTGATTCAACACATTTCCACTGTAGTGTTCGAGTGGATCCTACTACGTCTTCTCGAACCATACTCTTATTTTTCTTTTCTTTATAATTATTGGATCAGAATCATTGAATCATTTATTTCTCTTGGAATCTCTTGAATTCTTATTTCTACACACGTCTTTTTTTAGGGGGGCGACATCCATTATGCGGCATGGGTGTTACATCACGTACGAAACTTAATAGTATCCCATTTCTACGAATAGCTCGTAATGCCGCATCTCTTCCGAGACCTGGACCTTTTATCATAACTTCTGCTCGTTGCATACCCTGATCAACTAATGTACGAATAGCATTAAAGGCTGCGGCTTGAGCAGCATAGGGTGTTCCTTTTCTTGTGCCTCTGAATCCAGAAGTACCTGCGGAAGCCCAAGAAACCACCCGACCTCGTACGTCTGTAACAGTTACAATAGTATTATTGAAACTCGCTTGAACATGAATAACTCCTTTTGGTATTCTACGTTCATTCTTATTTGAACCAATACGTGCATTCTTACGTAAACTAATTTTTGCTATAGGTTTTGTCATATTTTATTAGATTATATTTATAAGAATAAAATAAAAAGAAAAAAGAATCAGAAATCTACAGAAAGAGACGGGGATATCCATTTCATATGAAAACGAATCCTTTCTTATTTCTTTTTACATGTACATGGGTTTTCTTTTCAAAAGAAAAATGAAAAAGTTCTTTACCCCTGTCTCTGTTTATGTCTCGGATTGGAACAAATAACTATAATTCGCCCCCGCCTACGAATCAAGCGACATTTTTCACAAATTTTACGAACAGAAGCCCTTATCTTCATATTTATCATTCCTTACTTTCATTCTAAATCTATTTTTTTTTTTGAAAACAAAAATCAGTTTATTGCATTTTGGAACTTTGAATTATATCTCTACGAAAAGAATGTTTAAAAGAATGATCTAATCGTTCGAATCTTTTTTGCGAAGTCTATAAATTATACGTCCCCTGGTTGAATCATAACGACTCATTTCAATTTTGACTCTATCTCCGGGTAGTATACGTATAAAACTGCGCCGGATTCTCCCTGAAATATAACCTAGAATTAGATCTTCATTATCTAATCGAACTCGGAACATACCGTTGGGTAGTGATTCAGTAATTAAACCCTCATGAATCAATTTCTGTTCTTTCATTCCAGGGAACCCCCTTTAAGTATTAACTAATAGAGGAAGAGTTCTATAATTCACTTCTCCTCTCGATTTTACAAATAGTAAGTTCGAGATAAATTTAGGGTATCCTAGGAGAATTACCATATATAACACAAAATTTCTCCTCCAATTTTTTCTAATCGAGCTTCTCGATCTGTTATTATACCTCGAGAAGTAGAAAGGATTACAATTCCCATTCCACCTAAAATCTTAGGAATTTGTTGATAGTTGGAATATATTCGTAGACCAGGTCGGCTGATACGCTTTAAATTGATTTTCTTACCTTTCCTAGTCTTTCTATGTCGTAAGGTTGAAACCAAGAAATTTTTTTGACTTTCTTGATGTTTTCGAACGTTTTCAATAAAACCTTCTCGTAAAAGTATTTTCACAATGTTTTTAGTGATATTAGTAGATACTATTTTAACTCTTCCCTTTTGATCTATGTCAGCATTTCTTATAGAAGTTATTATATCGGCAATAATGTCCCTACCCATGATGAACTATAGTTATTGGTGCCCCCTAATTTTGATATAGTCAACATGCTTCTTTTTTGTTTTATTTTTTATTGAATTCTTTTTTTTTTAATTATTATAGATTCTCAAAAATTATTAGAAATTTCAAATATATATGAGACACACACAATCTATTAATCGGATCTATTTCAGATATTCTAATATTCTATTTTCATCTATAAGACTTCGGGTGCTAATGAAACGATTTTAGTAAAATTCAACTGTCGCAATTCTCGAGCAATTGCACCAAAAATTCGAGTTCCTTTTGGATTTCCTTCTTGATCAATGATAACCGCTGCATTGTCATCATATCGTATTATCATGCCGTTGTCACGTTTGAGTTCTTTACATGTGCGTACAATCACAGCTCTAATTATTTCTGATCTTTCTAGAGACATGTTGGGCACTGCTTCTTTGATTACAGCAACAATAACATCGCCAAGATGAGCATATCGGTGATTACCAGTTCCTATGATTCGAATACACATTAATTTTTGAGCTCCACTGTTATCCGCTACATTCAAAAGGGTCTGAGGTTGAATCATATCATTTTTATTTTAATTTCTTATTTCAAGATAATGGAAAAAAGAAATATTGTCTGTCCAGAGATAAATAAATCCGTGGTTGTTTTTTATTCTTAATACTCCTTCTTATTTTACTTTTGTTTACCTATCCTGAAATAACAAATTGAGTTCGTATAGGCATTTTGCATGCAGCTATTTCCATAGCAGCTTTGGCTACAGCTTCTGATACTCCACTCATTTCATAAATTATTCGGCCCGGTTTAACAACGGATACCCAATATTCGGGGGATCCTTTGCCCGAACCCATACGTGTTTCTGTAGGTCTTACAGTAACAGGTTTGTCAGGAAAGATACGTACCCATATCTTTCCACCACGACGCGCATATCGTGTCATTGCTCTTCGCCCTGCTTCTATTTGTCTAGCTGTGATCCAAGCAGGTTCAAGTGCCTGAAGAGCGTATCTGCCAAAACAAATATGATTGCCTCGGCAAGATATTCCCTTCATTCTACCTCTATGTTGTTTACGAAATCTGGTTTTTTTAGGGTTATAGTTGATGGTTGTTTCTGAATTACATCTCTACTGCAGAGCCGGACATGAGAATTTCTTCTCATCCAGCTCCTCGCGAATGAAATGATTCAATAAAATTAATATTACATAGAAATATGTATTTTATTCTATCAAAAGACAAAAGAAAGAATATACTCATTTTTTTATATTTAATTTGTTACATAGGTAGGCTGTATATATAACTTATATAACTAGATAACTAGGCGTGTTTTTTATATATTTTATATAATTATTATATTTTATATAATTATATAAAATATATAAAGAAAAATAATGTTTCTTTCTTTTAGTAAAATCTCTAAAGTATTTTTCTTTACCTCTATTGAATCACGCCAATAGTCATCCAATAAATGAAATTCTTAAATGAAATAAAAATAAAGAAAGGTTTCGCGGGCGAATATTAACTCTTTCCTCCTTCATTTGTAGGGTCAATTCATGACCATTCAGAAGAAATCCATTTTTTTCTTGGTTCATTCCGCCATCCTACCCAATGAATCCTTAGGATTGATTCGTTTTCAAGAAAATCCTATGTAATCACAGGTTCCATCGTTCCCATAACTTCTCTATTAATACTTAGGCCTGAACTCTGCAATGGAGCTCTCAACAGAATCTGTTATTTGTTTCCGAGTCAATCTCCTCAGTTTTTCTTAACCCGAAGCTCAATTAAATTTTTCTCTATTTTCTATTATTTAGATTCTTTATTTTTCTATCTTAATTACATACTTACATATATAATAGACTATATTATCCATATTGATTAGATTCTTTATTATTATATTTTTATTGTATATTAATGTTGATGCTTTATAACACTGCCTTTTTTATGGGGTAATTCTTCATAAACCATACATATGGGAATCATATATCATTTAATATCATTTAGATCTTTATTCTCTCTTTCTATCACCCTTCCTTTTTCCACATCCCTTTTTTTTCACAATTCATAATCAGATTTCTTTTTTATGAAAAGGATTTCAGTTGCTACAACTATATGGTTTATTCAGTCATATAGTGACTGTTTCTTGGGATCTCGACAATACGAAGCAATAAGTTGGTTATGAGTTTTGAGTTTCTTTAGTTTTGAGAGTTATTAAGTTTATAGTGTGGTCAGCCTATTTTTCTTTTCAGTTTCAATTCTCAATTCTAAAGAAAAAACTAACGAGTCACACACTGAGCATAGCAATTATACTAAAATTTAATTTAAATAAAGGGTAAATCAAATTTTTATTCAATCTTATAGAATTAGAATTGTTCGTTTTTCTTTGATTAAGAAATTAAGAAAAAAAATAAGAAAATATTTTCTAAATTTGTTCTATTGATGAGCAGAAAGGCAAGATAAAGAAAGTTCCATTATTCTTATTTTCTTATTCTTGGTTTACAAATATCCAAATTTTGATACCTAAGATTCCATAGATAGTTCTAACTTTATGGGAACAGTGATCAATTTTAGCGCGAATTGTTTGTAGGGGAACCCTGCCTTCTCTGATCCATTCGACACGTGCAATCTCTTTTCCGTCGATACGTCCTGCAATTTGCACTTGAATTCCTTTTGTACCGGTTTGTTCAGTTAATTCAATAGCTTTTTTCATTGCCTTTCGAAATGAGACTCTATTTTTTAATTGTAAAGCTATATATTCTGCGAGAATATTAGGTTGTCCGTAAGGTTTTTCAATTCTTGTGATAGCAATGTTGAGTCTCCGGTTTACAGAATGAAACTCTTTTTGTACATTCATCTGTAATTCTTCGACTCCCCGTGTTCGTCCTTCTATTAATAAATTGGGAAATCCAATATAGATTATGACCTGAATCAAATCTATTCTTTTTTGAATTCCTATATAAGCAATTCCTTCGAAACCTGAGGATATTTTCTTATTTTTTTTTACATAGTCCTTAATACAATTCCGTATTCTTTCATCTTCTTGTAGACCCATGGAAAAATTTTTTGGTTTTGCGAACCAAAAAGAATGATGACTTTGAGTTGTTCCAAGCCTGAAACCAAGTGGATTTATTTTTTGTCCCATATTTTTCTAGTATTTTTCCATCCATTTTTTTTTCTAAATAAGAATCTAAATCTTATATTTTTCTTTTAAAAAAATCTTT